TCCAAAAAAGATCAATAGACCGAAGACTACACTTAGATTTATTGGATTTGTTGCTAAAATATCGGTATTAAACCCGAAACTCCCGGCGGATGGCCAGTGACCCAAGTAAACGAAAGAATCGGTTAAATTTTTCATATAATCTCCTCGTCTAGCTAAACTATAAAAAAAAGAACTCTGTCCTTTTTTTTTATTCTTTTTTTTTCAATAAAAAGAAAATTTAATTTAATAATTTAATTTACCTGTTTGGATATTTGTAAACAGAATAAAAAACCTATTCTATTTACAAATGTATTTTCCAAAATTTTTAATTTTCAATAATAATAATGAGACTTATTAGAATTAAGCTAGAATTTGAGACCAAGTTTTATGTCAATTTCAAAAAACCTCCGTTTTTCACAACATTCCTTAAAAAAAGTTTCCATTAAACTAAAAGAATAAGGGGAAGGAAGAAAGCTAATCGATGTACTAATTCCCCATCCTCAAATTAGTCCTTCCCAAGGATTGTTGTCTCAATAAATAATTGTAGGAGTTAAATCTTGATAGAATTAAAAAAAAAACTACGAAAAAAAATCCAGAATTTTCTTATTTATAGGATTAAACAAAAGGATTCGCAAATAAAAGCGCTAATGCTACAACCAGGCCATAAATTGTTAAAGCTTCCATAAAAGCCAAACTAAGCAATAAAGTACCTCGTATTTTTCCTTCTGCCTCAGGTTGTCTCGCGATACCTTCGACAGCTTGACCCGCAGCTGTACCTTGACCAACTCCAGGTCCAATAGAAGCAAGCCCAACAGCCAACCCAGCAGCAATAACCGAAGCAGCAGAAATCAGTGGATTCATGATAAGTTCCTCACACCAAAATAAAGAAATAGTTAATGATACAACCATCCGATGAGTTAGGACTTAATTATAATTAAGTCATCGCTAAGATTCATCCAGCCAAAAAAACCAAAAACTTAAATTGAACTAATATAATAATATTATTGAACCAAAGAATTACTTTGATATTAGCTCCTATCCACGGGATTTTTAAAAATTCATAATATATATATATACGACTTTTTTATGCCATTTATTTTTTGTGAACCATTATTTGAATTCTTCGTTCTTTTTTTATCACTTTTTTCAGCCAATTCACAGATAAAAAGGAAGAACTTCTAATGGAATCCCTATCTAAATCGAAATTCACAAACGTAGTGGGACAGATTATATAGATCTTTAACTCATATATACCTAGTCAATATCAAATATCACATATACAAGTGTTTCTTACATAACGTAAACCAACTATTCTACAATTGGGCTAACAATGAATAAAAAAAGAGTTAATGATGACCCTCCATAGATTCACCTATATAAGCCGCAGCTAAAGTGGCAAAAATGAGAGCTTGAATCCCGCTTGTAAATAATCCAAGGAACATGACAGGTATAGGAACCACTAAAGGTACTAAAGAAACAAGAACAACAACTACTAATTCATCGGCTAATATATTTCCGAAAAGTCGAAAACTAAGTGATAGGGGTTTTGTAAAATCTTCTAAGATGTTAATGGGTAAAAGAATTGGAGTTGGTTGAATGTATTTACTGAAATACCCTAATCCTTTTTTGCTAAGACCCGCATAAAAATAGGCTACTGATGTGAGTAAAGCTAAAGCAACCGTCGTATTTATATCATTCGTTGGTGCTGCTAACTCCCCTTGAGGTAACTGGATAATTTTCCACGGTAAAAGGGCTCCTGACCAGTTAGAAACAAAAATAAATAAAAACAGGGTTCCAATAAAGGGAACCCATGGACCATATTCTTCTCCAATCTGGGTTTGACTCACGTCTCGAATGAATTCAAGGACAAATTCAAAGAAATTTTGGCCGTCAGTTGGAATGGTTTGGGGATTGCGAACCGCTATAACTGCGGAACCTAATAAGATAGCAATTACAACCCAAGAAGTAATAAGGACTTGGGCATGGACTTGGAAACCCCCTATTTGCCAATAGAAATGTTGGCCTACTTCGACACCAGATATCTCATATAACCCTTCTTTTATTAGTGTGTTGATGGAACATGATAAAACATTCATATTGCCCTCTGACAGAAATAAGAACTTTAAATTATTTTGATTCAAGATCCCCCCTTTTTACTTAATTTACTTTAATTTTATATTTTAGTTTTGGGTACCAACTAAACTAATCACACAATATCCCCAGTTTTTTATCTCTTTTTCTTTTGTATGATTCAGGAAGTAGTAACCGATTTTAGAAATCGAAATACAGGGAGCCCCTCCCTCAAAAAAAATTTGATTTATTTATCTTATTATTAATCAAGAATTTTGTATATAGCTAGAACGACCCTCACAAATTGCGAATACTAATTTGTTAAGAATGAATCGAATTGAAGCTATAGCGTCATCATTTGCTGGAATATAAATATCCGCGAGATCGGGATTACAATTTGTATCGATTAAAGAAATGGTTGGAATTCCCAAAGTGATACATTCTCTAAGAG